GGACCCTGGAATGCGGTCAAGAAAAGCAAGATTTTCAGTAGTTTTTACTATAAATGAGCCTACTTATACTAATTACGAAGCAGAACCAGAGGCATTTTATTTGATGCAGTATGCAGAAGAATCAGATTTTCGTCGAAATATAATCATGGGCTCTATACGAGCTCAAAGGCGTAAAATACCAATTTTAAAACTGTCTCAAGCAAATGTACATTCCCCACTTTTTTTGTACAGACTCGAGAAATCAATCCTTTCTTATTTTGATATCTCTGGCCTGATTAAACTAAGTTTCCGAAATTGGATGAAAAAAACTAAAGAATTTGAACTTTCAGAAAAAAAAGAAAAAAATGAGAAGTATAAAAGAGAAGCAACAATAGGGATCGAAATAGCAGAGGAACCTCCGGATGGTATTCTAACTCCTCAAGTAACAAGGAGTTGTATATTAATAATAAAATCAATTCTTAGGAAATATATTATATTACCCTCATTGATAATAGCTAAAAATATTGGCCGTATCTTATTATTTCAATTTCCCGAATGGTCCGAGGATTTCGAAAATTGGAATAAGGAAACGCATGTTAAATGCACTTATAGTGGTGTTGAACTATCCGAAAAAGACTTGCCGAAAAACTGGTTAAGTGAAGGTATTCAGATAAAGATCCTATTTCCTTTCTATCTGAAACCTTGGCATAGATCGAAACCTGAATTCCCTCAAATGGGTCGATTGAAAAAAAAAAAAATTCGTTTTTTAACTGTGTGGGGGAGGACAACCAAACAGCCTTTTGGTTCACCCCAAAAAGAGCCTTCCTTTTTTGTACCCATTTTTAAAGAACTCATAAAAAAAATGAGAAAATTAAAAACAATTTTTTTTTTTATTTTAAAAATGTTAAAAGAACTAAAAAACTGGATTAACAAAAGTGGTCTAGTTCTAAACAGACTAATAAACAACCCCTCAAAAAAAAGCAGAATTTTGTTAGTTGGGTTGAGCGAGCTAGATGAAGGGGGTGAAACTAAAAACGACAAAGATTTGATAAAAAATAATCAAATAATTAACGAATCGCCCATCCCAACTCGATCGAAAAATTGGACAAAACATTCGCTAACAGAAAAAAAAATGCAAGATATGACTATTAGAGCAAGTACAATCAGAAATCAACTAGAAAAAATCATAAAAGACAAGAAAAAAATTTTTAGAACTCCTGAGATAAATAACAGGTTTAACAAAAAGCGGCATGGCATAAAAAGATTAGAATTAAAAAAAATACAAATTATTTGTCAAATAGTAAAAAACCGACTGACTCGATTAATCTTTAATTCGCAGTATTTTATAAAATTTTTTATTGAAAGAATATACATTGCTATCGTCCTAGTTATTAATATAATAAGGATCAAGGGACAACTTTTTTTTGATTTTGAATCAAAAAAAAAAAAAATGGATAAGTACACGTACAATAATGAAGTAAATCAAAAAGAAAAAAAAATTGACTTTAGAAACTTTAGACAGTCCTCTTTTTATATTAGTAATAAAAATTCAAAATTGTTTTTTGACTTATCCTCTTTATCACAAGCCTTTGTAGGGTATAAATTATCACAAAGCCGCATTTTTAACTTATACAACTTAAGATTAAGATCTGCACGTCAATATCATGAAACAGCTCTTTTTCTTAAAGATAAAATAACGGATCATTTTGGAGTACAAGGAATATTTGATTCGGAATTAACAGATAAGAAACTTCTTACTTATGGAATAAATGAATGGAAAAGCTGGTTACAGAATCATTATCAATATAATATATCTCATATTAGATGGTCTGGATTGGTACCAAAAAAATGGAAAAAGAAGAAAAATAGCCCCTCTATAAGCCAAAATGCAAATAAGGATTTATCAAAATGGGATTTATATGAAAACGATGAGTTAATTCGTTACGAAAAGGAAATTAATGATTATGGATTAAACTCATTATCAAATCACAAAGGGAATTTCAAAAAAAATTCTCGATATGATCTCTTATCATATAAATCTATTAATTCTGAAAATAAGAAGAACTCATCTATTTTTCTTTTACCATCACAGGGAAATAATAACCAAAAAATATCCTATAATTACAATACAAATAAAAGAAAACTTTTTACGCTAGGAGATAACACTTCTTTAGGCGAAAAAGCTATTACAGATATGGATAAATCTGTTTTTTATTACAGAATTATCCAGTTGTGTCTTAGAAAAAGGGTCAATATTGAAGCCTGGATCCAGACTAATACCAAGAATACTAAGATAAGTAATTATCAACTAATTGAACAAATCGATAAGAGGGGTCTTTTTGATTTGACGACTCGCCAAACTGAGCAAACCCACCCAAGGATTCAAAGCTTTTTCGATTGGCTGGGAATGAACGAAGAATTTCCTATTTTGAATAAAGAACTTTGGTTCTTACCAGAATTGATACTGCTTTATAATGTATATAAACTAAAACTGTGGAGCATACCAATCCAATCACTTCTTTTAAATTTTAATGAAAAGAAAAGTTTGAGTGAAAAAAAGAATATCACTCTAAAGCAAAAATGGAATCTTGGATCTGTTCTCTTAAACCACGAAAAAGATGTTTCAGACTATGGTGATTTTTTAGACTATAGTGTGGAATCAGACATAAAAAAACGTATAAACGAAAGCAATACAGAGGAAGACCTCGATTTTGTACTAACAAGTCATTTGCTTGTTCAATTGAGATGGTCTTTTTTTTTCAATATAACAATAATGAAAAATATCAAAGTATATTGTCTCCTGCTTAGCTTGCGAAATCCACGAGAAAGCGCTCTATCCGCTATTCAAAGAGGAACAATAAATCTAGATATAATGCCGAGTGTTACAGAATGGATGCAAAGGGGGGTATTTTTTATTGAACCAGTTCGTATGTCTATAAATAATCCTGGACAATTTCTTATGTATCAAACCATACGGATTTCATTATTTCAGAAGACTAATTATCAACCTAATCCAAGGTATCGAGAAAAAATGGATTTTGAAAAATCCATTGCAAAAAAGCAAAAAATTCTTGGAAATAGAGACATAAAAAATTCCAGTTTACTTGTTCTTGAAACTATTTTATCGCCAAGCCGTCGCAAAGAGTTAAGAATTCTAATTTCTTTTAATTCAAAAAAAACCAAAGGTATAGATCTAAATATGGTATTTGGCAACGGAAACAATGTAAAAATTTATGGTCCATTTTTGGTTGAAAGCAACCGTCTTAATAGATTAAAGTTTTTTCTTTGGCCGACTTGTCAATTAGAAGATTTAGTTTCTATGAATCGTTATTGGTTTAATACTAATACTGGGAGTTCTTTCAGTATGTTAAGAATACCTATGTATCCACAATTCTAAATGTATGAAATGCATGATAGGATATTTTGATTTCTATTCTGTAACATATCGCCCAGAAAAAACTAAACAGACGTAGACACGTATTGTCTTATATTCTATTCTAATACATGAATAATAATTCAATAATATATCAATTCGATCCATAATTCATCAAAATTTTTTGATTATTTAAAGTTTAAATTTTTCTCTCTTTTATGTTCTGAGTTCCACCCTTTTTCTATCTAAAGAATGAATCAAATAAAAAACAGAGTTGGATTATTAATGGTTATTTGATTTTCAAAATTTTGATCAAATTAAAAAGCCCAGAACGAAAAAAAAAATCTACCAAATTAAAATGTCCAACATTATTATTACTGATCCATAAAATTCATATTTTTAAAAAGTTGGAGAGGATTTACTTTTATGCTAAAGAATTCAGTTTCCTCAGTTATTTCCCAAAAACAAGAAAAAAAAGAAGAAACCAAGGGAGCCGTTGAATTTCAAGTAGTTAATTTCACGCAGCAAATCCGAAGACTTACTTCACATTTGGAATTGCACAGAAAAGATTATTTATCTCAGAGAGGTCTAAAAAAAATTCTGGGAAAACGTCAACGACTGCTGGCTTATTTGTCAAAAAAAAATGGAATACGTTATAAAGAATTAATTGATCGACTGGATATTCGGGAACCAAAAATTCGTTAATTTCAAGAACTAAAATTCAATTTATTGGTTATTGGATCCTGCCTTTTGCTGAATTTCTTTTTGTTTTCTGCAATTCCTAGAAAAATGAATCAAGGAACAACCTATGAATGTACCAATTATAAGAAATGAACTTATGATAGTAAATATGGGACCTCACCACCCATCAATGCACGGCGTTCTTCGACTCATCATTACTCTCGATGGTGAAGATGTTGTTGACTGTGAACCAATATTGGGGTATTTACACAGAGGAATGGAAAAAATTGCAGAAAATAGAACAATTATACAATATTTACCTTATGTAACTCGTTGGGATTATTTGGCTACTATGTTCACCGAGGCCATAACCGTAAATGCACCGGAACAGTTAGGGAATATTCAAGTACCTAAACGAGCCAGTTATATTAGAGTAATTATGTTAGAATTAAGTCGTATAGCTTCTCATTTATTATGGCTTGGCCCTTTTATGGCAGATATTGGTGCACAAACTCCCTTCTTCTACATTTTCCGAGAACGAGAATTAGTATATGATCTCTTCGAAGCTGCTACTGGTATGAGATTGATGCATAATTTTTTTCGTATCGGAGGAGTTGCCGCTGATTTACCGCATGGTTGGATAGATAAATGCATTGATTTCTGCGACTATTTTTTAACCGGAATTTCAGAATATCAAAAACTTATTACACGGAATCCCATTTTTTTAGAACGTGTTGAGGGAGTAGGAATTTTGAGTGGAGAAGAAGCACTAAATTGGGGTTTATCGGGCCCAATGCTACGAGCGTCCGGAATAGAATGGGATCTTCGTAAAGTTGATCATTATGAGTGTTATGACGAATTTGATTGGGAAGTCCAATGGCAAAAAGAAGGAGATTCATTAGCTCGTTATTTAGTAAGGATCAGTGAAATTGAGGAATCTATCAAAATTATTCAACAAGCTTTGGAAGGAATTCCGGGCGGACCTTATGAGAATTTAGAAATACGATGTTTTGAGAAAGTAAGGGATTCCCAATGGAATGATTTTGAATATCGCTTCATTAGTAAAAAAACCTCTCCTACTTTTGAATTGTCGAAACAAGAACTTTATGCGAGAGTCGAAGCCCCAAAGGGCGAATTGGGGATTTTTCTGTTAGGAGATGGTCGAATTTTTCCTTGGAGATGGAAAATTCGACCACCGGGTTTTATCAATTTGCAAATTCTTCCTCAGTTAGTTAAAAGAATGAAATTGGCTGATATTATGACGATACTAGGTAGTATAGATATCATTATGGGAGAAGTTGATCGTTGAAATGATAATTGATAGAACAGAAGTACAAGATATCAATGCTTTTTCAAAATGGGAATCCTTAAAAGATGTGTATGAGATCATATGGATGCTTATTCCGATTTTGACTGTTATAGTAGGAATCACAATAGGTGTACTAGTAATTGTGTGGTTAGAAAGAGAAATAGCTGCGGGGCTACAACAACGTATTGGACCTGAATATGCTGGACCTTTTGGAATTCTCCAAGCTTTAGCAGATGGTACAAAACTACTTTTCAAAGAAAATCTTCTTCCATCTAGAGGCGATACTTATTTATTCAATATCGGACCATCCATAGCAGTCATATCAATTCTATTAAGTTATTCAGTAATCCCTTTTGGCTATCATCTTGTTCTAGCCGATCTCAATATTGGTGTTTTTTTATGGATTGCCATTTCAAGTATTTCTCCAATTGGACTTCTTATATCAGGATATGGATCAAATAATAAATATTCTTTTTTAGGTGGTTTACGGGCTGCTGCTCAATCGATTAGTTATGAAATACCATTAACTCTATGCGTGTTATCAATATCTCTACGTGCGATTCGTTGAAACATTTTCCCTATTGTCCTTTTCTTTTCGTTGGAAAGAAATTGTCTGAATTAAAGAAATCACTTTCTTTTTTTGTTCATTAACCCGACTGATGAACACAATCAGATAGTTCTATGAGTGAAAGAAAACAGCTTCGAAATTTGCAGTAAAAATAGTAAGTCTCATTTCCTATGTATAAGGATTAAACATAAGTAAACATAAGTAATTCACACTGTTTATCCCAAGATCGGTTGATTGATCATCCTGACTTGAAGCGGGTTTAAAATAACAACCAACTTTATGGATTTTTCACTATCGTTTGTATGTATTACCATAATAGTGAGTTGATAAAAAATGAGTGGGTGGTTAGAAATACCAAGGTACACAAAGGATTAGTAATAGAGATTATGCAAATTATACAAAAAAGCATTTACGCATAAAAGGAACACTCATTGGGGCTTTAAGTTGGTAGAAATGATCCGGTAGTACTTCCCACGATTCCGATCCAGAGTATGCCCCTATCCACTGAAAAAAAAACTATCAGGAACGAAAGAATCCTTTTTGAAAAGACCCCCCTTTTTCCGTTTTTGAGAAAGAAGAAAAAGAAGAGCAGGAACGAACAAACTAAAAAGAATGCAATTCCAATAAAAAAGAGCGACCTTTTTTATTCTTTCTTTAATATAGTTAGATTCAGAGGGATAAAAGTCCTATAATGAGTGATGAAGTAATGGAATATGTATGGAATGCTTTTTTCGTAATCGAAAATCCTGGGTTGAAATATTTATATATATTACTAAAAGGAGTATTTTATTGACGGATTAAGTTATTACTCAAAAAATATTGAAATTTTTACAATTAAAGTAAAAGTAAAGGATGAGATTAATTCAGAAATACTTTTTTTATAGCAGACGGAATTACATTGGGCTAATTCGGGGCTTTTCTATATATTTTGACTCTATCTAACATACAAGTATATGACGTTAAAAAATACTAACCCGGTCCTTAAATTTATTTAGGCTCCTAGAGGAGCCGTATGAGGTGAAAATCTCATGTACGGTTCTGTAATAGCGATAGTAACAGTAATGTTATCATCGACTATGATTATCTAATAGTTCAAGTACAGTTGATATAGTTGAAGCACAGTCAAAATATGGTTTGTGGGGGTGGAATTTGTGGCGTCAACCGATAGGGTTTATCGTTTTTCTAATTGCTTCCCTAGCAGAATGTGAGAGGTTACCCTTCGATTTACCAGAAGCAGAAGAAGAATTAGTAGCAGGTTATCAAACCGAATATTCAGGTATCAAATTTGGTTTATTTTTTGTTGCGTCCTATCTAAATCTATTAGTTTCTTCATTTTTTGTAATAGTTCTTTACTTGGGCGGTTGGAATCTCTCTATTCCATATATATTCGTTCCTGAACTTTTTGTAAAAGCAGGCGGAGTCTTTGGAACAATCATTAGTATTTTGATTACATTAGTTAAAACTTATTTGTTTTTGTTCATTCCTATTACAACAAGATGGACGTTACCTAGGCTGAGAATGGATCAATTATTAAATCTTGGATGGAAATTTCTTTTACCTATTTCTCTCGGTAATTTATTATTAACAACTTCTTCCCAACTCCTTTCACTCTAACCATGCAAGTCTATACGTAGACTTATCTCAAACAAGAGAAGGAAAAAATCATCAAATTATTCATACCTATTCACGATATGTTCCCTATGGTAACTGGGTTCATCAATTATGGTCAACAAACAGTACGAGCTGCAAGGTATATCGGTCAAGGTTTTATGATTACTTTATCCCACGCAAATCGTTTACCTGTAACGATTCAATATCCTTATGAGAAATTAATTCCATCAGAACGTTTCCGCGGTCGAATTCACTTTGAATTTGATAAATGCATTGCTTGTGAAGTATGTGTTCGCGTATGCCCTATAAATTTACCTGTTGTTGATTGGAAACTACAAACTAGGATCCGAAAGAAACAATTGCTTAATTACAGTATTGATTTTGGAATCTGTATATTTTGTGGTAATTGCATTGAGTATTGCCCCACAAATTGTTTATCAATGACTGAAGAATATGAGCTTTCTACGTATGATCGTCACGAATTGAATTATAATCAAATTGCTTTGGGTCGTTTACCATTGGCATTAATTGACGATTACACAATTCGAACAATTTTGAATGCGCCTCAAATAAAAAATGGCTAAAACCCCCTTTTATAAAAAATTTAGAATTACTAGTGTCGTCTTTTGATCTAAATAAAGGAATTTTTTTTTTGAACTGCCGAATTGAACCTCAAAAAGAAGGATATTGGTCCTATTTTTGGACCTATATCAATACACATTTATTCTTTCAATTAAAAAAAAATATATATCCCCGATAATTTTACTTTTCCTGGTCCGATCAATAAGTTCATGAAACATTTCGATTTTTTTATTTCTTATTTTATATTATATATAATGGATTTACCGGGACCAATACATGATTTTCTTTTAATCTTTCTGGGATCAGGTCTTATATTAGGAGGTCTAGGAGTAGTATTATTTACTAATCCAATTTATTCCGCCTTTTCATTGGGATTAGTTCTTGTTTGTATATCCTTATTCTATATTTCATCAAATTCCCATTTTGTAGCTGCTGCCCAACTTCTTATTTATGTGGGAGCTATAAATGTTTTAATCATATTTGCTGTGATGTTTATTAATGGTTCAGAATATTACAAAGATTTCCAGTTGTGGACTGTTGGAGATGGAGTTACTTCAGTGGTTTGTACAAGTATTTTTGTTTCACTAATTACTACTATTCCAGATACCTCATGGTACGGGATTATTTGGACTACAAGATCAAACCATATTGTAGAACAGGATTTGATAAGTAATAGTCAACAAATTGGGATTCATTTATCAACAGATTTTGTTCTTCCATTTGAGCTCATCTCAATAATTCTTTTATTTGTTTTGATAGGTGCAATTGCGGTAGCTCGTCAGTAATAAAGCTTTCGAACGTTCATAGCATAGATAAGATAAGAAATGCTTTTAATTCAATCTATTACCTATTCTCAATATTAGAAATATATTTCTTTGTCCTTGTTCCGTGCTTTTTAGATTCGAGTCAATAGAATAAGTTGAGTTGTTGTTCATATTGAAATGAATCAAGATTGATAAGGAGTCGGTCAATGATGCTCGAATATGTACTTGTTTTGAGTGCCTATTTATTTTCTATCGGTATCTATGGATTGATCACGAGCCGAAATATGGTTAGAGCCCTTATGTGTCTTGAACTTATCCTAAATGCAGTTAATATAAACTTCGTAACATTTTCTGATTTTTTTGATAGCCGTCAATTAGTAGGAGATATTTTCTCAATTTTTGTCATAGCTATTGCAGCCGCTGAAGCAGCTATTGGACCAGCAATTATTTCCTCAATTTATCGTAATAAAAAATCAACTCGCACCAATCAATCAAATTTGTTGAATAAATAATATGCATTCAAAAATTTAAATCTTTATCAACGCAAATAAAAAAATTGTTATTCAGTAAGTCCAATTTAGTATGTATGATATTAAATATAGGTTCATATTCCTGTTTACGAAGATGTACTCAATAAAAGTATCTTTACTCTTTTGTATAAGCTGATCCATAAATTAATTTTGTATAAAAATTTTGGTAAATCATTGATTCATCTGATATCTAAATACATGATTCATGTACAAGTTTATTAGATTGAAAATTTATGACGTTCAAAAATTTAGAGATTCAATGTCACATTCAGTAAAGATTTATGATACATGTATAGGATGTACTCAATGTGTTCGAGCCTGCCCCACAGATGTATTAGAAATGATACCGTGGGACGGGTGTAAAGCTAAACAAATAGCATCCGCCCCACGAACAGAAGACTGTGTTGGTTGTAAACGATGTGAATCCGCTTGTCCAACGGATTTCTTGAGTGTTCGGGTTTATTTATGGCATGAAACAACTCGTAGCATGGGTCTAGCTTATTGATACGTTCAAAAAAAATAGCACTAATCCATTTTTTACCGACAAAAACCCGTGCTCAAACTAATATATAGTTTCCATTTCTTTTTTTTTAGTACGGGTTTTTTATGGTCTAAGTGTATCTTATCTTTACCATGAACCTTTTTCCTTGGTTAACATTAATTGTAGCTTTTCCGATATCTGCAGGTTCTTTTATTTTCTTTCTCCCTCAGAAAGGAAATAAAATAATAAGGTGGTACACTATATGTATATGTATCTTAGAACTCCTTCTAATGACCTATGCATTCCGTTATCATTTCCGATTCGACGATCCTTTAATACAACTGGCAGAGGAGTATAAATGGATACATTTTTTTTCTTTTTACTGGAGATTAGGAATAGATGGACTTTCTATAGGACCCATTTTATTAACGGGATTTATTACTACTTTAGCTACTTTAGCGGCTTGGCCAGTTACTCGAGATTCACGATTTTTCCATTTCTTGATGTTAGCAATGTATAGTGGCCAAATAGGATCATTTTCTTCCCGAGACCTTTTACTTTTTTTCATCATGTGGGAGTTAGAATTAATTCCTGTTTATTTACTTGTATCCTTGTGGGGAGGAAAGAAACGTCTATACTCAGCTACCAAGTTTATTTTATACACTGCAGGAGGTTCCATTTTTCTGTTAATGGGAGTTCTGGGGATCGGTTTATATGGTTCCAATGAACCAACATTAAATTTTGAAATATTAGCTAATCAATCCTATCCTGTGGCATTGGAAATAATATTCTATATTTTATTTCTTATTGCTTTTGCTGTCAAATTACCGATTCTACCCCTACATACTTGGTTACCAGACACCCACGGGGAAGCACATTACAGTACTTGTATGCTTCTAGCTGGAATTTTATTAAAAATGGGAGCATATGGGTTGGTTCGGATCAATATGGAATTATTACCCCGCGCTCATTCGATATTTTCTCCATGGTTGATAATAGTGGGTACGATCCAGATAATCTATGCAGCTTTAACATCTCTTGGCCAACGTAATTTAAAAAAACGAATAGCCTATTCTTCTGTATCTCATATGGGTTTCATAATTATAGGAATTGGTTCTATTACTGATACGGGCCTCAACGGAGCTCTTTTACAAATAATTTCTCATGGCTTTATTGGTGCTGGGCTTTTTTTCTTGGCAGGAACGGGTTATGATCGAATCCGTCTTGTTTATCTCGATGAAATGGGTGGGATAGCTATCTTAATGCCCAAAATATTCACCATGTTCAGTATATTATCGATGGCTTCTCTTGCATTACCGGGCATGAGTGGTTTTGTTGCGGAATTGATAGTCTTTTTTGGACTAATTACTAGTCAAAAATATCTTTTAATGATAAAAATACTAATTACTTGTGTAATGGCAATGGGGATGATATTAACTCCTATTTATTTATTATCTATGTCACGCCAGATGTTCTATGGATACAAGCTATTTACTGTTCCAAATTCCTATTTTTTTGATTCGGGACCAAGAGAATTATTTGTTTCGATCTCCATCGTTCTACCCATAATAGGTATTGGTCTTTACCCGGATTTCGTGTTTTCATTATCAGTTGATAAGGTTCAAAGTATTTTAGGTAAATATTTTTATAGATAATTTTTGTATAAAAAAATCTATTTATTTTCTTATTGTGCGTTATACAATAAAAAATAAAAATTTTTGACTTATTAACTTTATTAACTCATTAATAGAATTAACTCATTAATAGAAAAAGAATTTTAACTGGATCCATTTAGCCTTTGTGAGAGCCATTTGAATCAAGTATTGTATTGATTCAAACGGCTCTTGACGACTTCAACTAAGATTTCGTAGATTTTTATTTACGCTATTTTCTATCTCTAATCGGTAGGCCTTTTTTATTCTTTTTTTTTATTCAAGTAGATGTTAATTGAAACGAACCATAACTATGTAGCCCTATTCCTAAGAGATTGACCCCAAAATAGCATATCCAAATTATAATAAAGCCCATAGAAGCTACAATTGCAGAATTTGCAACTTTCATATTTATATTTGTTCGAGTATGTAAATAAATCGCGAATATAGTCCACGTAATAAAGGCCCAAGTTTCTTTTGGGTCCCAATTCCAATATGATCCCCAGGCCTCATTAGCCCAGACTGCTCCGGAAAGAATCCCTATAGTTAAAAAGATAAACCCTAGACTAATAACACGATAACTCCAATGATCTAATTGTTGAATCAATTGTGATCGGTAATAATTTTTAGCCGAATCAAAGGAGGTGCTTTGTAAAACATTCCTTCTTTTATTCATGTATTGGATCTGACCAAAGTCAAATAACTCAGTAAAAAATAAATGGCTTTTAGCAAAAATAAAAATTTGGATATCTTTTCTAAATGTAATGACTAGAAGAGATACTGATAATAATGATCCACATAAAAGAGCTGCATAACCCAATAACATCATACTTACATGCATCATTAACCACTGGGATTGCAGAGCAGGTACTAATATTGTGGATTGATGCATTTCAGTTAACAGACTCGAAGTGGCAAATCCTTGAGTAAAAATAGCACTTGGTGCAGTTATTACGCGTAAGTTTTTGTTTTTTAAATATGGAAACATATGAATAATCGAGAAACTCCACGAAAGGAAAATTAATGATTCACATAAATCACTTAATGGAAAATGGTGTGAATAAATCCAACGAATAATTAAAAATCCTGTTATACAGAAAAAAATAGCTATTAGACCTCTTTCAGAAGAATTAGAGAGTCCTATCATTTCATCGACTACTAAGCTTATCAAATAAATTGTAATTACAATTGAAACAAGGGAAAAAGAAATATGAGTTAATATATGTTCGACAGTAAAAAATATCATATCCATTTTTAAAATAAGGTATCGGAATTGAATTCATTATAGGACTTATTGTATCTCTTTTAGAAGAGAATGTGCCGCCACTCGGATTCGAACCGAGATGCTCAAGCACTGCTTCCTAAGAGCAGCGTGTCTACCAATTTCACCATAGCGGCTTACTTAAAATAATAATAAGCTATTATTATTCAAGTGTCGAGATTTAATGCGTTAATTAACTGTTCGGAACTTTTTTTAGTAAATGTCCAAATTAGTGAACTTAATAAACTTAATAGTGAGGTTTGTTCAGGTCTTTTATGCTCTCCATTGTTGTATTTGTAAATAAAAAAATAAAAAGTGCTACCTCCTATCTTAGGAAATCATAAAAAAAGATTGTGCGAAAAGGGGAGATGGGGGAAATAAAAACCCCCACCAGATAGAAGGTTTCAAATAGTTTATTTTGAGTATGTTTTATGTTTTATCATTTCCGAGGTGGGGGTTTTTATTTCGCAACAAAATATTTCTTTCAGGATTTTTTATTCTATATAGAATAACTATATAGAATAGAAGAGTCAAAAAGTTCCATATTATGCTTTACTAGGTATTGCATTAGATAATAAAAATTTCGTAGTCATATTCTACACTAAATTAACATTTGTCCGATTGCGATTATTTGAATCTTTTATTATTTGGGTGTTGGTACAAAAAAACTTTTTGAATTACCAGTAGAAAGGGATTTGCCTAATGAAAAGGCTTTTAACGCTGCCCAATATCCCTTCCTTTTCCACAACCTTTTATGAATACGCTTTTTGGCCAGAGAAGTACGTTTTTTTGGAACTGCCATTCAAAATTTAAAAGGTTTTTCAATAATATCATTGGATGTGAAAGACATCTATTGTTCAAAACGAATTCTTCTTCATTATCTATCTATCCATAGATGATACGCTACTAACCTCATAAAAAAATCATAGGTATATGAAAATTACAGAAAATATTACTAAGGACAAAAAATTTTATAGGTGAAAAGATAGAGTTAAGTTACTAACAAAAAAACAAAAAAACAGCTTCCATTTCGATCTCAGTTTATTTTAGTCATTTATACCTGGAATCAAAATCATCGACTAATTTACGAACCCAACTTTGACCTAATAAAAAATTTAAATATAAAGTTTACTATTAATAGTCCCAGTTGAAAGAATATACCTAATTTTAAAATTTTCATTAGTTAAAAACTAAGTATTCCATTTTCACAAAGAAGTTCTCCATGTTATTTGACCAATTTGCACTTCTTGATTTGAATATTTGAAGTATTGAAGAAACACTGAGAATAATTCAGAATAAAACCTTTTTAGTTATTACCTATCTTGATTTTGTTCTTTTACAATTAGATAGGATCTGGTGAATTAGAAACAATTTTGAAAGAACAAATTTTTTATGGAACATACATATCAATATGCATGGATCATACCTCTCCTTCCACTTCCAGTTCCTATGGGAATAGGACTAGGGCTTATCTTTTTTCCGACGGCAACAAAAAATCTTCGACGTATGTGGTCTTTTCATAGTGTTTTCTTATTAAGTATAGTTATGGTTTTTTCAGCTGACCTATCTATTCAACTAATAAATAGGAGTTCCATTTATCAATATATATCGTCTTGGACCATCAATAATGATTTTTCTTTAGAGTTTGGCTATTTGATCGATCCACTTACTTCTATTATGTCAATATTAATCACTACTATCGGAGTTATGGTTCTTATTTATAGTGATAATTATATGTTTCATGATCAAGGATACTTGAGATTTTTTGCTTATATGAGTTTTTTCAATGCATCTATGTTGGGATTAGTTACCAGTTCTAATTTGATACAAATTTATCTTTTTTGGGAATTAGTTGGAATGTGCTCTTATCTATTAATAGGTTTTTGGTTCACACGACCCCTTGCCGCAAATGCTTGCCAAAAAGCGTTTGTGACTAACCGTATCGGGGATTTTGGTTTATTATTAGGAATTTTAGGTCTTTATTGGATAACAGGTAGTTTCGAATTTAGAGACTTGTTCGAAATATTCAATAACTTAATTTCTACTAATGGGGTCCATTTTTTATTTGGAACTGTATGTGTCTTCCTATTATTTTCTGGTGCAGTTGCTAAATCTGCTCAATTTCCCCTTCATGTATGGTTACCCGATGCTATGGAGGGTCCTACTCCTATTTCAGCTCTTATCCATGCTGCGACTATGGTGGCAGCGGGAATTTTTCTTGTAGCTCGGCTTTTTCCCCTTTTTATAGTTATACCTTACATAATGAATTTCATATCTTTGCTAAGTATAATAACAGTACTATTAGGAGCTACTTTAGCTCTTGCTCAAAACGATATTAAAAGAAGTTTAGCCTATTCTACAATGTCTCAATTGGGGTATATGATGTTAGCTTTAGGTATGGGGTCTTATCGAACAGCTTTGTTTCATTTGATTACTCATGCTTATTCCAAAGCATTGTTGTTTTTAGGATCTGGATCAATTATTCATTCAATGGAGCCTATTGTTGGATATTCTCCAAATAAAAGTCAAAATATGGTTCTTATGGGTGGTTTAATAAAATATGTGCCAATTACAAAAACTGCTTTTTTTTTAGGGACACTTTCTCTATGTGGTATTCCACCTCTTGCTTGTTTTTGGTCTAAAGATGAAATTCTTAATGATAGTTGGTTGTATTCACAGATTGTTGGAATACTAGCTTGCTCCACGGCAGGATTAACAGCATTTTATATGTTTCGAATCTATTTACTAACTTTTGAGGGACATTTAAACATTAACTTTCAAAATTATAGTGGAAAAACAAGTAGTTTGGCCTATTCCATTTCTTTATGGGGTAAAGAAAGTCCAAAAACAAAAAAAAAACAAATGAGTTTATTAACTTTATTACCAATCAAGAATAATGCTGGTACTTCTTTTCTTTCGACAAACACATATCGAATTAATGATAATGTAACCCGACACTTTATGACTATTACCCCTTTTGATAGTACAAAGACTTTATCCTATCCTCATGAAGTAGATAATACTATGTTATTCCCGCTGCTTCTATTGGTTTTATTTACTTTTTTTGTTGGATTTATCGGGATTCCTTTTACTCAAGAAGGAAAAGATTTGGATATATTATCCAAATGGTTAAACTCATCTATAAATCTTTTACATAAACATTTTTCTAATTCTGTGGATTGGTATGAATTTGTTACAAATGCAACTTTTTCTGTCAGTATAGCCCTTTTTGGAATATTTATCGCGTTTCTTTTATATAAACCTGTTTATTCATCGTTCAAAAATTTGAATTTAATGAATTCATTAAAAAAAAAAGCTCCTATTAAACTTTTTTTTTTAGGAGAAAAGATAATAAATATAATATATAATTGGTCATATAATCGTGGTTACATAGATTATTTTTATAAAGCATCTTTAACTACCAGTATACGAGGATTAGCGGAATTTGCTCATGTTTTTGATAGGCGAATAGTTGATGGAATTACGAATGTAGTTGGTGTTCTGAGTTTCTTTATAGGAGAAGCACTAAAATATGTAGGTAATGGACGAATCTCCTCTTATCTTTTCTTATATTTATTGTATTTATTAATATCTTTTCTTTTTTTTTAAGTATTTCTAACTTCGAAGTTTCTTGATTCCCATACAGATAAGAAGTTTCATAAACAGGGCTATTTTGATAGCATGTCTCTTTAAAGTGAAAGTGGAATTCATCCTTTGTTTTTTCTTTTCCGTTCACTCGGATCTCTTCCGTTTCATCGATTTTGTCCGGATCCTCCTTTTCTTCCGAAAAAAGGGAAGGAGAAGGATCTTCTTCGGTGGATCCCTCTTGTTCCTCTTTAGTCCACTTCGTTTCGGAAGTTTTTTCTATTTCTACATCTGTTTCTTCTCTGCTTTCCCCCCTTTCTTCCGTTACTGAGGTTTCTTTGAGAACCATGGATGACGGTATTCTGCCTAAATAGTAGACACAGGTAATAAATAAGAAAATACTAAAGATTCGAGCCATAGAATTTCTCACTTCTGACACAAGGTACTTATTAGATCGAATAAGTAGATTAGATCTAATAGAGTGATTTTGCCGTATCCAGACTAATACCAACCCAACCCATTTCATGAATAAAACGTGACCAATTAACCAACCAACAAAACTACTTGTTACAAATAACATCTTGTTGTTGCATCGAAACATATAAATGTTGACTAATCTGGCTAACATTGAACTTGGTAAAAGAAAATAGTTGAATAATTGAAAAATGAGATTATTCAGGAATACACATTGAATGCTGAGATTACGCATTGAATTTCTGTTAGTAGATCTAGAATCAAAAAAGTGTTTTTGGTTGTTCCAGAAGAAATGAAACAAAAGATGGGGGAGAGCTAGGACAGTTATTGTATGAGGTCTACCCAATGCTAGATGCAGAGGCGCATAATAGATCGATATGAGCATCATGAGCTGTCCCGTAATAAAACCTGTTGTTGCTGATACCTTCTTCTCGGTTCCTTCTTCCATAACCTGAGCTCGGAGAAGGAAGAGATAAGAGGGCCCTATGGAGAATGTGGTCAGAAATCCATAATAGAGTCCGACCACAACGACCGAATTGATTATCTTCATGCATAAGGCTACTAGATTACCTAGGAGAAAAGGTGTTAAAATCATCACAAACCTCCTTCATGCATAAGGCTACTAGATTACCTAGGAGAAAAGATGTTAA